TTTAGGGATAAGGAATAAATTAAACAAACAAACCATGGATAAATCCAAGCGACCTTTTCTTAAATTCAAGCGATCTTTTCGTAGGCGTTTGCCCCCGATTCAATCGGGGGATCGAATTGATTATAGAAACATGAGTTTAATTAGTCGATTTATTAGTGAACAAGGAAAAATATTATCAAGACGTGTGAATAGATTGACCTTGAAACAACAACGATTAATTACTCTTGCTATAAAACAAGCTCGTATTTTATCTTTGTTACCTTTTCTCAATAATGAGAAACAATTTGAAAGAACCGAGTCGACCGCTAGAACTACTGGTTTTAAAGCCCGAAATAAATAGGCTTACTTTTTCTTCACTTGAATCATAATTACAAGAATCTAGATTTGAGTGAATCTAGATTTGAGTATCGTGTCGTAAGAAAAAATGAATCGGAAAAAAAGAAATCTGTTTTTATTGAATTGAACGTGTTCATTCATTTTGACTACTTTAGTATATTTTCTCATACTAATTTATACTCTACCTTCCCGGAGTTCATTCTCCGGGTAACTCCATTTAAATTATTCTGGTGGATTCTTTCCAATCTACTTCCTTTATGATTTCGTTCGAAATCATATAAAGACAATTCCTATTTGATATAGCTATTTGTGCAAGTATTTTACGGTTAAGAAGCAACTGTCTCTTGTACAGATCGTGTATTAATCTACTATAACTATAGGATACTCCCCTTTCGCGAATTACTGCGTTTATCCTAGTGATCCACAAACGACGAAAATCTCTCTTTTTCCTATCCCTATCCCGATGAGCCGAAACTAAAGCTCTTATTTTCTGTTGAGTAATAGTTCTAGTAAGCCTTGAATGAGCCCCTCGAAAGCTTGATGCAAATAAACGAATTTTTGTTCTACGTCTCCGAGCTATATATCCCCGTTTAATTCTGGTCATTGAATAAATGAAACTTTGACGAATAACTAATTGATTGCCTTTCTTTCAGTTATTCTTTTCCCCCTTCCTAGTCTATTAATAACAAAACGAATTTTTCCAATGTATAAAATAAAAATTCCAATGGCTTTGGCTACTCTAACCTTCCCGACCACGATTTTTTTTTTAGGTATTTCACTGCGAAATAAGACAGAACTAAGAAATTGTATTTTCCTAGGTATCAAAAATATAGTAAATAAAAGAAATAAAAAAAGAAATAGTGGGTTCCTTCGTTTCTATGGTTACTTCTTAAACGGTGAGGTCTTCTCTATACACCGGAGCCTTTACTTTATACTTTAATTTACTATTTAATCAACTAATTGATGTTATTGGGAACTTGTATAGTTCACACGCTTTGGCTCTACCCATGAATTATCCAGTAATAGGTCTTTCACAATCAGATCTACCTATACAGTAACGGTATTTAATTATGAAAGTTTGCTGGGTAGCTGACCCTCTTAGTCCGTTTAAATAAGATTTCCTCCGCTTAATGGATAACCATTTGTTACCAATGGAGAATTTCTTATCATCTTAAATTCAGGTGATTGGATTTACACCAACGGAAACCATAAACTTCATACACAATAGAGGGATATGGTAGAGTTTTTTTTTTTAATAATGGATGGAGTTCCTTTTTCCATCCTATCCCATTCACCGGTACTGATCATGGATACTGTAAAAGTAGTTTTCTTGCTTTTGTGCCAGCTCATGATCTAAACGAGTCGCACATACACCCTAGTACATGTTCCTCGACGCTGAGGGCACCCCCGAAGAGCGGGGGATTTCGTGACATTTCTGATTGGCTGTCTTGTATTTCTAATAAGTTGTTTAATAGTTGGCATGTTGAATCGTATACATAATATGATGGGTTGGTTTAGATTGATCCTAACCGAATGATGGTGAATTACTTCTATTTAATAGAATATTCAATTCGAAGATAAAATCTCAAATCACAGATTTGCGCGAAATCCATGTTATTTTCCTTGAACCGCTACAAAATCAACAATTCCATAAGCTTGGGCTTCTGTTGCTGACATAAAAATATCTCTTTCCATATCTTCGTGTACAACCCAGAAGGGTTTGCCCGTTCTTTCTGCATAAACCCTTGTGAGGGTTTCACGCAGTTTCATCAGTTCTACCGCTTCCATGACAAATTCGCCTACTTGTGCCATATAAAAAGCACTATAAGGTTCATGTATCATTACCCTGATGATATAACAAAATAAAAGCTTCCCCTATCTCGCATGATAAAGCAAAGAGAAAAGAAAGATAAAGAATAGAAAAAAGATAGAATTGAACAACCGTACAGGCATCTTTTGTGCATACGGCTCTACAAGAAAATTGACCCCCCTCCTTTCTATTGAAGAAAGAGAAAATAGAATCTATCAGACTCAGATGGGTAAATAATCAAATTGCCATCCTTCCTTTCGGAGGAGTTCAAAAATACTATGATGGCTCCGTTGCTTTATATGTTTATTTTTTATTTTTTTTGTCTGTGATTCAGCAATCCCAAAGTTTCTTTTT